TTGATCGTAAATAAGAGGATTGTTTATGAAAAAAAACTAATACAAATTCACATTCAAATACATAAGAATTATATAGGAATCGAAAAAATCTTTTATTTTCTTTTGAAATTGAAATCACGTAAATAGGTTTTTTCGGAGTAATGAAACTATTCGAATTATGATATTCGTGGAGAAAGAATCGCAATAAATGCAAAGAGGAAACATCTTGAGTCCAGCATTGAAGTATTTGAACCAGGATTTCCAGATGGATGGGATGGGGTATTAATATATCTGACACATAATTTAAATGTGATGATTTATCCTCTAAGAAGGGAAATATTGAATGAATAGATCGCAAATTTTGTGATTTAGGTATTTCCTTTTCTTCGAGGGAAGATCCTAATCGCAGTAAAAATGGAATTTCCATACTGACTGCAAAACCTTCTGATATCATTTGAGAATAAAAAAAATTGTTGTGTCCAACGATTCTATTTTGGTTCGAATCATCAGCTGAATAAATCAAATAATTCTGTTGATACATTCGAATAATTAAATGTTTCACAAGTACTGAACTAGATTTATTGTCATAATCCAAAATTTCCACAAAAATCGAACCATTTAAACCATGATCGTGAGCAAGTGTGTAAATATACTCCTGAAAGAGAAGTGGATATAGGAATAGGAAGTACCTTTGCCTAGATCCATCTTTTTCTAAATATCCTTGTAATTCTTCCATTTTCATTTCTACTTAAACAGAAAGCAAGGGGCATTTCTTGGGTTATAAAATGATACATAGTGCAATATGGTCAGAACAGGATATGTATTATGTATGTATATAGTACAGTAAGAAATATATACCCCGAGGACAAGGAATCCAATCAACAGATTTTTTTCTCTCCTTTTCTATCCAATCGGTTTATATTTATTTATATTTATATTCGTTAGTAGAAAAATCCTTTATTTTTGCAACCTGATTGCTCTTTTGACTTTGGAATAAACTTTCTTTATCAGTATACTATTTCTTCTACACATCTGTCTCCAACTAATATATTATATTATATATTATAGTTTATTATAGTTAGGATTCATTAAAAAAAAAGGAATCAATGGTTCACTCTCAGGAGAACCTTTTCCCTCATCAGGTACTAATTAATTTTTAACATCTAATTAGATCGGGTAATTGAATTATTCAAATTTAAGAACATAAGTTCGTTTCTTTTTATTTTACCCGAATTGGGCCATAAGACTCTATCCATTTAGTCACTAGACCTAACTCTAAATTGAGAATCAATTCTGTACCCTTCCAAAAATAAAAACAATATATTTTGTAACGATCCGGTAAGGATAAATTCAAAAAATTCTACTAAAAAAAAAATGAAAATTCCAAATTTCTTAATTTTATTACGACATGCTGTTTTTTCCATTCATTACCTTTCAGGATCAGTCATGGTCTTATAGACTCTACCAATAGTCTAAACGAATTCGTTGCTTCATCCAAATGTGAAAAAAGATTATAGTCGCACTTAAAAGCCGAGTACTCTACCGTTGAGTTAGCAACCCGGATAAATATGATTCGTAAATACGATCGAAATCCAAAAAGATTAATTGAATTGCACTGCGCAACCCCGACAAAACATTGAACTCAAAAAAGAAGAATGTTCTAATCAATTAGAACCACCAAAATACCAAAATGGGCGAATCCGATTAAATTAAAAAACAACAAAAAAATTCCTAACAAATTCCTAATAGAGATGTCAAAATTGACAGACTTATCCATTTTTTTTATTTGATTTTCATTAATCAAATACGCCTTGTCTTCTATATTGTCTTCTATAATTAGAGAGTAAATCCGTCAAACCATCACATCATTTGGCTGAACTGAAGGAAAACCCAATCAATATGGGGTGGGTGTAAACAGATCTATTTATTTATGATCGAATTAATTATATTTGTTCAATACACCATTGTCAATATCAATGGAATGTTGAGAAAACAAATCAAATTAAGTAAATCAAATAATGACTTGTGTTTATTGGATTGGAACGACTAAAATAATAAATTGGATGGGAAAAAATAAAGAATAGGAAGAGCAAAAATATCGGATTTATTCAATTAATAGAGATACAATAAACAAGATTAACTCCTTTTTTTGAATTCCACTAACAAGAAAAAAAAATATGAATAGAGCAAAAAAAAGGAGGAAATAATTACACTAATTACACAAAGATAAATACTAGTTACTCCCACCCCTTTACTCTTCACTTCAAATTTGAACCTTTCAGTTTATATATTGAAATATACTAACAAAATCTGTCTAGTTTATTGATTGTGACTAACCCTAGATTCTTTCCCCTGAGAAAAAATCAATACTTTCTTTTCTGTTCGAGCTCCACAATGTACTATTTACAATCCAACACAAATTAATTAGGTTCCTGATAAAACAGAACAAACTATGCCGAGCCAAGAGGATCTTAATTCTTATAGAAGATTAGAAGATGGCGAATATAAAAATCAATCGACAGTCGATAATGTCCTTCAAGTCGCACGTTGCTTTCTACCACATTGTTTTAAACGAAGTTTTACCATAAAAATTCTCTAATTTCATAATTTCATTATAACTGATATAGAATTGATTCAATAATATGTAATCATAAATGGTCATTGGCTCAACCAGTATATAAAAAATAGTACACATTTTCTATATTCTATATAATAGATATATAGTATCTATCCAGAAAAGTTTTAGAAAGAATCCAATTTATTATTTATTAACCCCCATATTGTATCATATGAAAAATAAACATTTCTAAAAAGACGAATAAACAAGTTTAAGACTTATTTTATTTATATCTTTAATAGATTGTTCGGTAAGGTAAATCCTTACCTTAGGGAAGGCTCCATTTTTTTCTCGAGCAAATAAAAAACTATAGACCTCAAACAAAACAAAAGGACCCTTTAGACTTAAAATATAATAGAAAAAGTAATATAATTTATTTTCAGTCCCGAAACAAAAAAAATCTAAGATATTACAATGACTCCAATAACCCGAAAAGGTCATAAATTTTTCAATAGAAATTTTTTAATAATATATAGATGGATATATCACAGCTCTTCGAGTACAAAAGGTTCCTATGAAATAAAAAAATTAAAGAATCCCTCCGACTTCAACATCATAATTTGAAATTCCAGTCATGACTGAATGATATTTCTAAGTCAATCAACAAATGGACACAATCACAATGAGTAGATAAAGATTTTTAACAGATATTTCATTCACTAAATAGACGCAAACTTTACCATATCCAATTGAATTATCAATGATTTGATTTAAAGTGGGAAGGTAGATTGAAAATCTAATTTATTTGTTTTCATAGGTATGAAATATAAAGGGTTTTGTGTAAAGTAAGATAAAGACTACAATAACAATGCATAGCATCACAGGCCTTGTTTATTCATTTTATACGTTTATTTCGGATTCCATAATCTTCTCATCAACTCCATCATCAATTTCAAATATATTGAATATATAAATATCTCAGTCAACACACTACACTGATTTACAATTATTGATTTAAACCCCTTTTTTTATTCGCATTTTAGACTGGATTATATTTGTGAGAAAGCAAATGAAAGAAAAGATATCATTCTGAGAATTTTTCTTAGAATTCAGAAACGATCTGGGACGGAAGGATTCGAACCTCCGAGTAACGGGACCAAAACCCGCTGCCTTACCACTTGGCCACGCCCCATTTCGATTTTTATTCGACACTAATAAACACTAATAATGATATTAGTTATTCGTCAATTCTAACTCAAATATCTATCATATACATTGTCACTAGGATTCGATCGACACATATGATATAGAATAAAAAAAAGATTGATTGATCATTACATATAATTCAATTAAGATATTGTATGAGAGTATAATTCCTTATTAATTATTTTTTTCGGAACGTAAGAAAAGATTTTGAATTTGGGAAAGTTCGGAGAAAAAAGGATTATTTGACCTTCTTTTTTTATTTCACTTCTTAGGAAAAGGAAAATAAGTAAATCAAAATCAAATTATATCATTTACAATAAGAAAATGTTTGTTATGCTTAATATCTTTAGTTTAATGTGTATCTGTCTTAATTCTGTCTTTTATTCGAGTATGAGTGGTTTTTTCTTCGCCAAATTACCCGAGGCTTATGCCCTTTTCAATCCAATCGTAGATGTTATGCCCGTCATACCTCTACTCTTTTTTCTCTTAGCCTTTGTTTGGCAAGCTGCTGTAAGTTTTAGATGAAATCTTTAATACTTTCCTAAATTCATGATTCATTCGAAAAAAAAGATTTGAAAAATGGATAAGATCGGATATGCCTTATATTACTCGATTCAAAAAGAGAAATTATTGTATATGGAATTAAAGAACCCTGGTTGGTGATGAATTTGGATTAGCTTATTTCTTCATTTCGACCTTAGGACGGGCAGCACTTTATTAGGATTAGGTCGCCACAAACAATACCTAATTGTGGATATGATAAGAAATTTTTGGTAACAAAAGAATAAGAATCTTATTAGAAATTAGAAAAACAAAATTCGTGAAATTTTCTTTTTATTTTGGCGTGTAAAAATAGTATATATGGTACAAAAATAAGTAATCTATTCCCCTTTTCAAAAAAATGATCTTATTCTTATCTTGGAGATTGTGTAATGCTTACTCTCAAACTCTTCGTTTACACCGTGGTGATATTCTTTGTTTCTCTCTTCATCTTCGGATTCTTATCTAATGATCCGGGACGTAATCCTGGGCGTGAGGAATGAAAATAAGAGTTAGTCTTTCTTTATTTTATTTTTTTTCGGAATTTTTTTTTCATATTATCTATTCCCTAGATTTCCTTTTAATTCTTAGTTAAATCTAGGGATCAGGATTTTTTTCGAATTCAAAACTATCAAGTGATCATAAGCAGCGGAGAAAGAGGGATTTGAACCCTCGGTACGAATAACTCGTACAACAGATTAGCAATCCGTCGCTTTAATCCACTCAGCCATCTCTCCCAATTAATTTTAATCTAATTTGCAAAGTTTTTATTTGATATGTGAAGTAAAGGTTTATAAAAATCCTAGTTTTAACGATATAGAAATAGAAAAAAAAATAAATGATATCTACAAATTTGATCAGCAATTAAATTTTTATCAATGATTCGAAACAGATATTCCCAATAGAAAGGATACCTTACTTCTTTTATTTTGTACAAAAGTTTCTTTTATTCCCCAGCCCGGTTAAATACTGGCTGGGCCAGAGTACTTCTTTTGATCCAATGAATCATTCATAGATCCAATGGTTTTATTTATATTTATATATTTCTATTTTTTATATATTTATAATATATAATATATGTTCTATTTTTCTTTAATATATTATAAATATATAATTTAATAATATAATTCTTATATTCTTATTTTTTTTTATTCTTTTTTTTATCAATTTACTTTACTTACCTGAAAAACTGTAATAAACAACATACATCATACATAGTCATATATATTATATATTAATATTAAAATATTAAAATGAAATTAAACAATATCCTACATACAATATCCTATATTAAAATTAAGCTAAACACACATGTTTCTACAAACACATATTTCTATAATAGTAGAAAAAGACATTTATTTACTTGCTCAAAGGATAAGCTTTATTTAAACACTTGAGATCCAATTGAACCAAATTCATAACATAAGATCTGAAGTTGAAAATCAAATTGAAAAAAAAAGAACCACATATATATAGATATAGAATTCATCATTTTTATGGTCTAGCTTCAATAACTTCTTCAGGTCGGGGCTCCCAGTAATGATTAATGACTTCCCGGCAAAAAAAACCTTCTCTTCTTTCTATTAAGTTAAGGTATTTAAATAAGCTTTCTGTTATTATTCGGGCGTTGCCAGCGTACACGTAAACACATGATTCTGATCCAATTTGGATTGCGTCTCATTCTTTTTTTGTTCGACAAACGGTCCATTTATATACAAAAATATATGTTGTAGCGGGTATAGTTTAGTGGTAAAAGTGCGATTCGTTCTTTTAACTCCTTAAATGGTTAAGGGTTCCTTCAGTTTTTTTATATTCCGATCAAAAACTTTATTTAAAAATCAAAAGGGTTTAATCCTTTACCTTTCAATGGCATATTTTAAGAATAATATACATTCTCGCGATTTGTATCCAAAATTCAATAAAAAAAAATGTATTATGGAGTCGCGAAGCATAATTTTTTTAGTTGGATCAACTCTTCTCTTCCAATTTTGAAGAATAAGTATGAGTATTAAGTATGAGTAAAGGATCTATGGATAAAGATCCAAAAGTTTATTTCCAATCGTAACTAGATCCTCAATTTTGTTGTTGTAAAAGAAAAATTGAAGCCAAATAGCCAGAGAAGGACGGTTTTAGTTTACTAAAACCGTCAGCATATTGTTTGAGCTCGGTGGAAACAAAATTCTTTTCCTCAGGATCCTCCGAGTAGAAATAGGGAACGAAGTAACTAGACTAGACGGATTTGGTATAATCTCCCTACTTTAGAGGGATCATCTAGAAAGCGAGTAGTTTTGGATACATTCAGACAGATAAGCTGACGTAGATGCTATGGATCTCATTTTATTCTTCGGATTTAGGAAGACTCCCCTTTTTTATACATCGTAACTTTTTTATTTCTGTTTTTCGTTTAGGCCTTAGATCTGGAAATATATTGATTTCCCATAAAGGAGCCGAATGAAACAAAAATTTCATATTCGGTTTTGAATTAGAGGTGTTAAAAATGACCAACTAACATCGACTATAACCCCTAGCCTTCCAAGCTAACGATGCGGGTTCGATTCCCGCTACCCGCTCCAAATTTCTTATATACATACATCATCAATTTGAATATGTATCCTTAGTTTTTTATTCCATAAAAATCAATAAATTTATGTGCAATCAGATTTTTTTTTCCGAAAAAAAAGGGTAAAGGGAAGAATGCGAAAGAAGAAAATAGGAATAAAAAAGCGTCCATTGTCTAATGGATAGGACAGAGGTCTTCTAAACCTTTGGTATAGGTTCAAATCCTATTGGACGCAATTTTTTCCAACTATTTTTTTATGGCTATGTCAAGAAACCCATTTTTAATGATTCGAATCAGAAAGTTTTCTCAACAATTACTCTTGTGCTGAGGCTAGACTAGGAATAAGAATGAAAAATTTATGTTTGTTCTTGAAGTAGAAAGAGCTCAATTTGTTCCTGAACAGCTCCCTTCAAAAGGGCTTCTGCTTCTTCAGTAAATGTCTTGGTAGAAGATATAATTTCTTTGAATTGAGATTTATTCTTTTTTAAGTAAGTACGTAACTGAACGAGAAATTTCTTTACCTGCCCAATTTCTAACGAATCAAGATATCCATTCGCTCCAGTATAAATAGTAGCTATTTGTTCTTCTACCGCGAGAGGATCTGATTGGGATTGTTTGAGCAACTCGCGTAATCGTTGACCTCTTGCCAATTGATTCT